TCTAATTCCACGCCTTATGACGAAAGGGGAGTCGGCGTGGCGTAAAGTGAAGATTGGGGGGAGTAGAGCAAAATTCCCTTCTGGGGTATTCCGAAGGTGTAACCTAGGCAACGAAAAAGGGGCCCGATACTTCAACTAGAGGAGCGACCTGTTGGTTCACCAAACCCCGACCCAGCGTCACACGTTCTCCAGGTCCGAAGGGATCCAGTGCCCAACTACCGACTCCTCCCGGAATTGCGTTATCGGAGCCGAGCCAGGAATGGCCGTTAGTGGACACCCACCACTTTTCACCGGTTAGAGAGGCCCTCTTTAATACATTAAGAAAAGATGTTCACAGGGGCCAGAAAGACTCGGTCATAGGAACTTAGACCACCTACGCGCTGGTAAACGAAAACCACCTCGACCGGATCAGAGTAAACAACAATGTCGAATCAGGCCGCCCCTTGCCTTGAAAGAATTCACACGCGGCCACCAGCTTTCCCAAAATAAGGGGAGATCTGCTGCTTACTGCTCACGAAAACATCCGACCTATACTATAGTCAAGTCGTCCGCGTATCTTTCTAATCTCCTTTCCTTCTATTCATCATCTTTTTGGCTTTGACCAATTCAAGGTGAAAAATGGGGTTGATGGTGTTGGCTAAAAAAGGGGGAGAGAGGAGAGCCTTGGGGTACGCTCACTTCTGCATTTTTGTTTAGGTTCTCGAGATTCTCAATCGCTCTTTTTAGTGGGGAGGAATAGTGCGTGAATGGCGGTTCTCAGACGAGGGAATCGTTCCTCTCTAAATCAAAATAGGCTAGAATGCTTCTATTGATAGAGCTTTCACGTCTGCGCATAGAATCGTTTTTTTGCCCTTCCATTCCGTTCTTACCATATCATGGGCAGTTGGGTCGGAATCCGTGTGATGGTTCGAGAGTTGTTTCAAATCTTCTTCGCATCCCCAGAGAGATACATTGTTGCCATTGTGACTTGGTCGTCAAAAGGGGCACGAACCGCTTTAAAGTACTATTCCATGTCCCAGAGGTCTTCGAGCCTTGGCATTTCTAATCCCGTTGAATGGCTGTGGTTCCGGGACTCAAATGCGTCTGGAGTAGCCAGGTGAGACATTCGGTTCACGAACCGGAGACCTATCCCCACAGCAAGCTCCTCAATTTTACCCGGTCCGTCACGCTTTGGACATCGCCACCGGGATCGTTGAGGCCCCAGAAAGTCTCCTTCACTGGAAAGACGCGGTACTCATTAGCGAGCGTCTGGTGACCAACGATTCCTGAGTCTCCTGCCTTTCTGCCATAGTCTACACTTGTCCGCCCAAATGGTCGACCTTGCCATCAAGTTGGGTCACTCGATCCTTGAGTGTTTCCTTAACAACAGCCGCCGCAGACAGCGCTCCACTGCTATCGTCAAGCTTGGACATGGTGCAACAAGAAGAGAATTTGCAGAAAGATAAAGGGATTTACCCAAAACTCCGCTCTGATACCTCCTAAAGCGAAATAGGCACGCGCACAGGTAGAGAGTCCGCCTGAGCCGTGCGGCCCCAGGTGACGCCTATTGTAGTGTAGCACCTGGGTTCAGCCTTCTCCTGCTGCTCGCTTCGTTTGTTTCGCTGGGCTCGCTTTCTTTCGTTAGCTTCCTAAAAAAAAAAAAAAAAAAGAATATGATGAACAGCAGCCAAAGACTTTAAAATGATAGTCATCAAGGATGCTTCCAGCAAGAACTTAGACGGTATGCGATTGATCGAGTATGTTGCGGTCAACACAGCTTCTGCCCAAACGAGGTACATTCATCCCAAACATCATAGCTCTAATCGTTTCCAATAAGTCTCTCTTTTTCCTCTCAGGTATTCCGGGAGTATACGCGCAAGGGCTCTGATGAACAGTGCCTCTGGAAATAAGATATTGAGGTTCTTCCGTGGACATGTATTCTCCCCCAGAATAAGATCGTCAAATTCTTTTTTTTGCATTGGAAATAATGTCTGGCTTGTCGATTGTGTGCCGTTCACTCCAACATGGCGAAAATGATTTAAATTGGAGTGAAGAGGTAAATTCTTGATGGGCCAGGAATGTTGGATAATTTTGAGTGGTGCGGAAGGTGAACCGGAGGATGTGGCGAGTAAGAAGCGATTTTGATGTTGTTCTGGTCTGGTAGGGCTATGCATGCGATCATAGTGTCTGTAGCTGATCATAAGAGCCTCCATATATGGGGGCATTACAGATCCAAGAAAGTCATGGCTTACTTTGAGGGAAGTTAATGAACATGCGACCGCAAGTCAGCGTCAGTGCCTGGAGACTGAACAACATAACCTGAAGCGGGGTAGTTGAGGCTCTTTCTTGTTACTGTATTAAGGTTAAGAACCCTTGTGATCAACTGGGGGCTTTTGGTATGAAAAACTATGATGCCGATAATCTTAGTCAGATCATGAAGGGTATAAATATCCAAATATGATGGGATAAGGCAGTCTTTGCTACTGCATCAACATAACCCTTCCTTATTTTCTTAATGCAAAGGTGCATGAGAAGATGTATACGTATAGGAGGATGAACAGGCTGAGCCCGTCTGGACAAAGTGTAGATCCGGGTGTTCACTTCTACGTCAAAATTTAATTTAAGGGGAAGGAAAAAGCAGCATCAGGGAGCTCTTCCAAGAACAATAAGCGGAAGCTGGGGTGCGTGTTTTAGGTGCGGGCAGATGGGGCACTACGTGATAGAGTGCACAGCAAAAATGATTCTTATTAAAGATAAGGAAGATAATGAGGAGAGGGGGACAGGGAAGGCGCGACACGAGCATACTCAGTTTGCGGAAGTGAAGAGAGCCCGCGATGCGGTCTTTGACTTCGGTACACACGATTACGCATTCTTCGCTGAGGCCGGGTCTTCAGTTTCTTCACAGGGACAGCAGGGTAGCTGTTCAGTACCTGATGTGGTTGATCCAGGGAGTGCAGATTTCCGCAACGGTTTTTTCCTGGTTTGACAGATAGTGGCGCCACTTGGTTCGTTGCAGGACAGCCCGGTTTAGCTCCAGGGGGGGCGACTCATAGTAAATGTCCACTGATTTCAGCAGATGTTGAGGATAGTTCTGATTCGCTCTCAGTTTAGCAGTCATAGGATCTGAGGTTGCCAGTTTCTGATGAGGTCAGAGTTGCTCGCAGCAGAAGCGTTCGGAGACAGAGATCGGGCAGGTCGTTTCAGAGATGTTATCGAGGCATATAGGAGGCCACCGTACTTTTCTCAATCCATTCCAGATGGTGCAGGAGAGACTTGCTGGTCATCAAAAAGTGGTTGTCATTATCTTCGGTTGTGCGCGCCTGACAAAATGGGTCTGGGTTAGTGAATGGCGCCACTTGCTTCGAGTCGCCCTCCCTTAACCGATTCTGAAATCCCCGTCTAAAAAAAAAGAATTCGATTTATTCTTTTCCAAATGCGCCGGTTTGCCATTTTTTGGTCATTAATCACCGACGGTTGGTTGAAACCCCAGAGTATGGTGGCTGAGTCTTCAGAACAATATCTTTTTGCTAAATCGACCTAGAGGCAGAGGATTTCTCAAAGCGGGATCCTGCCTTAAGTGAAGTGGAGTTGCAACTGAAGTTTGGCGGATCTTACTTCTGGGTCTTGTACAGTCGTTGTTGTCGACTAGCCAATAGGTGATTCAGGAGTCACCAGATAAACGACTGTTAAGTCCAGTGACGAAGTCGACACAGTTGGTGTCCATCCGACGTCTTCGGGTCGGATCAGCATGGTTGTTGCCTAAGTCTTCGATCCGCCCATTAGCTGATTCATTCGCTGGGGTTCGCCCGCCTGATCAAAGTCGAAGTACGTGGGGTCCATTTGTAAAGAACATCTCTTTTTTGGTCGTCAAATCGCCGAGTCGACTTCTCACCGATTCGCATTAACGCGATCCAAAGAGTCGATCACAAAGCGGATTCGCTCGCCCATTCGCGTTTAGGTGTGATTCAAAGAGGCCGCGGTAACGCGAAGAAAAGTGTTGATTCGCGTGGCCTTTGACAGCACTTTTTTCAAACTTGAGAACTCGCTCGTTCTTACTTCCTGGGGATACTTGTTTATTTGCAAAGCTTATAGTTTTTTTAGCACCTATAAGGTGAGATACGGGACATTCCATGTACCATACTGCTTTGTCATAGGAAATGACAACATTGGCGACTAAGGGGTGGCGAGAGCAAGACAAGAACTCATAAAAAAAAGAGGCCTTGTCCATTGGGCTACTCAGAGTGTTAGAAAAGTTTAGCATGAACAACCAGAAGCCGCAACAATAATCAAAGAAAAGCGATTCCACTCTTTTCCTAAAATCCTAACCTACAAGATCATAAGTACCTGAATCTGATAAGCAACCGTCAGAAATCAGTGAGTGAAATAAGACGGATGGAGAGATATAAGAAAAATAACTAGATGAAGCTTTACTTAGATAGGGCCCATTTTCACATCAAATCTTACCAACAGGTCAGAAAGGCAGATGGGCATGTTCATCCCTGGAAACTGCTTCCATTGGCATGAGTTAGAGTCCTCTCCTGCGGGAACCTGGCACCTTCAGAGCTCTATCTTCGTTGCTTTCAGCTGCATTTTGGTTTGATTTTCTGCAGCGAACGAAGTGCGTAACTGAGCGGTGGACTTCTTTTTTTCATAAGCTTTTTTTTTATAGTTCGCCCTTTTTTTTATAGTCCATTGCAGGTTATTGTGGGCTGTGTCCTTCTCCATGGGCTTCTTTTGTTCCGCTTTTTGTGGATTCTTTGATTCGATTTCTTCAATGGTTCGCCCCTCTCTCTAAAGGGGCTTACGCACTCCGCTTCGCAGCTGTATGCACAATGATTGGATTTGCTTTTTTTTGTGCATTGTGGTGGCTCCTTTCGTTTTAAACGACTCTAACCGAAGGGCTCTTCCACTTCTATTTACTATATACGCTGTTCGACTGAACTCGTTCTCGTTTTGGCTCCGCGTTCATTAAATTCCAACACTAACAACAGAAAGCAAATTCTTCGATCTCAATTTCGGGC